TAAGAAAAACCGCCTGATTGAAGGTAATGTCAGAATTTTCTATTTCTAGATATAATTCCTTCATCTATTCACTTGATCTTTTTTCTATCCATCTTATATGAATAGAACAAGAGAAAGGGGCAGTAGTAGAGAAAGTTATACAAAACTATATACGAGTCATCCCCCCCTCATTTTTTGTATTTCATTGATTGAATTTGAATTTCGTTTGATTAAGACGAAGTTCCGTAAAAACCTCCGCTTTCTTTGAAATATCATGAACAGTTCCTGTAGGTTGAGCTCCTTTTTCAAGGAAATATAGAATAGCAGGAACATTTGAATAAGTTTGATTCTTTATCGGATCATAAAAACCCACTTTCCGAAGATCTCTTCCTTCTCTTCGGGATCGAGCATTAATTGCAACGATTCGATAGACGGCTCATTGGGATAGATGTAGGTGAACAATACCCCCCCCCTAGAAACGTATAAGAAGTTTTCTCCTCGTACGGCTCGAGCAAAATGATTCAAAGTTATGTCGATGTATAGAGTTCCAATGGCAAATAGATCTATAAAATCATCAAATTCATTAGACTATGACTATGATTTAAGTCCTTTTTTTTGTTCTTCTTTCCCAAAAAATAAAAAAATCATTCGTACTCATAACTCAAGTTGGATAACTATCAAATAGCTCAAAGGACAACCTTTAAGCATTTCATTTATTGAGCGGTCTCTAACCCCCTTTTTTTTGTCTCGTTTAAAATCTATTGTATTCGTCATTCTGATCCTAATCCTAGTTTTTGAGACAATTGAAAACGGCGTTTCCTTGTTCCGGGATCCTTTATTTCTATTTTAAATCATTGGGTTTAGACATTACTTCGATGATCCTTAATCCTTTCAAAATGGCAGCAACATACCTTTTTTTTGTGATTTATTTTTATCAAAGAATCATATGAACGGTTGATTCCCGCACGATACACTTTTGATCGAAAGTGTTCTACAAATTCCAACAAATTTTATTTTTGGATTTGAAACTTGCTTGAATTGTATCCTTTCGATTTCTACATCGAAGATATACTTACAAAGTATTTCCAACTTATTGATTGGCACTAACCCTAGATCCTTGCCCCTGAGAAATGAATCAATACTTTCTTCTCGAGCTCCATCATGTACTATTTACATTACAACCCAACAAAAAAAAAGAAAAGAGGGGTTCTAGTGGAGCAGAACAAACGATGTCGAGCCAAGAGCATCTTCATTCCTATCTAACTATATAATTTTAATATAAAAAATAAAAAATGGTGGGTGTAAAAATCCACAACTGATCATGTCCTTCAAGTCGCACGTTGCTTTCTACCACATCGTTTCAAACGAAGTTTTACCATAACATTCCTCTAGTTTGGAGCCAGTATGTAATTGATTCAATTATGGAACCATGAATAGTCATTGTTTTAGTCGGTACATAATAATCTAGACTTTTTTCTTTTTTTTATGGATGTGTAGATATTTTTCTGAAGATGTCTCATCAAGAATTCAACTTAACCCCGTATTTTATTCTATATTTTATTCTATGAATAAAACATTTTTTTATTATATTTTCGTATTCTATTTTCTTATATCTATAATCTAGATAGATTATATATCTATAAAAAGATAGATTATATATCTAATATCTATAAAATGATTTACATTTTTATATCTTTCTATTTTTATATCTTTTATATCTAAAAAATTATCTATTTATAAAATTATCTATTTATAAAATAAAATTACATATAATATATAGAATTAAATATTTACAGATATTATAAAATAGAATATTATTATTTTAGAATCTAATTCTAAATTAATTTTAAAAATAGAAAGAATATAATAGAACAATATATATATATAAACAATATATATAATAATATAAATATATATAATAATATAGATTTTATAATACATAATAGAATCTAATAGACATTTATATTTATATGTTTCTATTTTATATGTCTATATAAAAATAGAATTTATAGAAAAATATTATATAACTATAAAAATAAAAGAATAAAATATAAAATAAATGAGTTATTTTTGAATCTGCATCTTCAAGTGACACAATAGGATAGATTGACCAATCTAATACTTCTTCAAGTACGAAAGACTAATCTAATAATAAATCATTACAAATATTTAATTGAAAAAATTGACTACTTCGACATCATTATCATTACATCATTATTTGAGTTGAATAAAGTTTTACAAACAATAAAAACCTCATTTGAGCCTTATAAGAGAGATAAATCCATGTTTCATTTTGAACTGAACCAACAATGATTTACAGCAAATAGATAGATCAAAAATAAATCCAATTTCTCGTCGTTTTTTTCGTGAAGAAGATTTAGATTGTTATTCTTTCATATTTTGATAAAATAAGAACCGAAAGAATAGGAGATTTCTGTATCTTAGACTGAACAATTGTTACTGGAAGTAATTATGGATATTCTATGTTAAATATTTGAATTTAATAAATTTAAAAGATCATAAATCTTTTTCACGAAAATTGAAACCTCGTTGTCGCTGAAATAGAACGATAACAAATACATACATCTAAAAATTTCCTTCCTCATTTTTTAGGTATTTTGTTATATTTTGTTTGACTTGAGGTTCAATAATCTTTCTGTCATTTTTACATAAGAATCTTTCCATAAAGTAATCAGTAAATAAAGTAATCAGTAAATAGAATGTATGAATTGCCCCGTCTCAATTGTTACATAGATTTACAATATTAGATTTACAATAATTCATGAGATCCAAAGAAGAAATACCTAAAACTGAGGTTCAAAGAAAATGGATCTGTTACATATGTAACTTGATTGTTTGTTAATGATATTTGTACAGACACGGATATTGAAATTGATACCTTCCACTACTGATCTATTTCACGAATAATATGGGATTATGAATCATAAATAAATAAAAAAAAAAAAGATCCTCTTTTACGGGATGCTAGACTATCTTGTCTAGGTACAAAGCCAAACGAAACGGGTCTTTGTTCCTATTTGTAGTTTCCCCTAACCTAGCCTTAAGAGACTTAATCCCATTAATTGAATTCCATTAGTACCAAGAAAACCCTCTTGTTTATTTTATAATAAAACAATCTACAGAGAATTAATAATTAGGCTACCTCATGTAAGGGATAGGTAATAATAGATAGGGAATATAGAGGCTTTTCTTTCGGATTTCGATCTAGAATGCATCATTGATAATTCAAATGGATATGAGGTTTTTCTAAGTAACTAACCTTCAATATGAAGGGGATGGGCATAGAATGAAAGGTCCCTCCGACTTTTAAAAAAAAAAGCTTGTAATATTCTGATATAATTGGTATGCTCTGGGACGGAAGGATTCGAACCTCCGAATAGCGGGACCAAAACCCGTTGCCTTACCACTTGGCCACGCCCCATTTAGATTTCTAGTCGACACTAATAAACACTAATATTCTTATTAGTCGTTCGTCAATTCCAGTCCAAATATTTATGGAATAGATTAGATTGTTGCTAGGATTTTGACACGTGTAGACATAGAATTAAACTGAATTTATTGATCATTACATATAATTCAATTAAGATATTTATGAAAGTATGATTTCTTCTATTCTCTTTTGAGACTTGAAGTATTCTTGATTGGGTGAGTTAAAAAAGAAAAAGAAGGATTTTTTGGTCTACCCTACTTTATTCTTTTTTCCCTTATATCAATACCATATCAATAACTCAATCAAAATTCTATTATCTCCAAGAACAAAATGTTTGTTATGCTTAATATCTTTAGTTTGATCTGTATCTGTCTTAATTCTGCCCTTTATTCGAGTAATTTTTTCTTCGCCAAATTGCCCGAAGCCTATGCTTTTTTGAATCCAATCGTAGATGTTATGCCAGTCATACCTCTGTTCTTTTTTCTCTTAGCCTTTGTTTGGCAAGCCGCTGTAAGTTTTCGATGAAATATTTAATACTGCCCTAGAAAAATTCATGATTTCTTCGAGAAAAAAAAAAAAATTCTAACAATTGATAAGATTAGAAAAATCTTAGATTATGAACCCTCAATTAAAACATTGAAAGTAAAAGTATCGGATAGTCGCGATAAATCTGTATCACCTCATTCTAACCCTTTCCTTTTTCCAGTGAAAGGCACTATTAGGGTCCCCCACAATATCTAATTGTGGGTATGAAAGAAAATTTTGGCAATGAAAGACTCTTAATTACAAATTATTTTCTGAAAATTCTTTTCCATTTCTAGAAACTACTTCTCATGTCTTGGTGTCAAAATAGGAGTCAAAATAGGATATGTGATATAAAAATGGAGAATCTATTATCTTTTTCCCCAAAAATGATCTTGGAGATTGTGTAATGCTTACTCTCAAACTCTTCGTTTACACAGTAGTGATATTCTTTGTTTCTCTCTTCATCTTCGGATTCCTATCTAATGATCCGGGACGTAATCCTGGGCGTGAAGAATGAAGAATAAAAAATAAAGGCATTTTCCTTACTTGATTTTAAAATTTTCTTCGGATTTTATCTATTCCACACCTTTCCTTTAACTATGAAAAAAGAAAAAGGGTTCGAGAAATTCGAAAGATAAATAAAATATCAATTCATCAATGGAAACGGAAAGAGAGGGATTCGAACCCTCGGTACGAATAACTCGTACAACGGATTAGCAATCCGCCGCTTTAGTCCACTCAGCCATCTCTCCCACACATAAAGTAAAGATTGAAAAAGTCTTTCTTTATCTTTCTTTATTATTTTTTTATCTCTTTTTATTATATAGATATATACAACTTTTATCAGCAATTCCAATTCCATTAAGATAAAGTAAGGGCTCGAAAAATATATTTCCAATAGAAATATAGAAAAAAAAGAATATTTCTTTGAGTTTGTTCAAAAGGGCCTTTTTATTTTATTCCCACGGCCCGGATAGGTACTGACCTAGACGGGCCCTTTTTTGTTCCAATGAATCATAGATATAAAAAAATTTATCTGATTTGA